GGGGGTAGTATGGGATCCGTAGTAGGTGAAAAAATCACACGTTTGGCTGAGTATGCTACCAATAAACTTTTACCTCTTATTCTAGTGTGTGCTTCCGGAGGAGCACGCATGCAAGAAGGAAGTTTGAGCTTGATGCAAATGGCTAAAATATCTTCCGCTTTATATGATTATCAATCAAATAAAAAGTTATTTTATGTCGCAATCCTTACATCCCCTACCACAGGTGGGGTGACGGCTAGTTTTGGTATGTTGGGAGATATCATTATTGCCGAACCCAACGCTTACATTGCATTTGCGGGTAAAAGAGTAATTGAACAAACATTGAATAAGACAGTACCTGAGGATTCACAAGTGGCTGAATATTTATTCCATAAGGGCTTATTCGATCCAATCGTACCACGTAATCCTTTAAAGGGCGTTCTGAGTGAATTATTTCGGCTACATGCTTTCTTTCCTTTGAATCAAACTTAGATTAAGTAGAGCCGTAGAGTAGAGTCTTAATTTAATAATTTTAATTTCAAAAAATTATTAAATTATAAGACAAGAACAAGAAAATAACTAATATTATGAATAATAAAAAGGGGGATTATCATACATATATTTCGTGTAGAAACATGTAGAAAGGTGAATAAGTCCGTTTATTTACACATTTATTGAATTTTTGAATAAATATTTATTCAAAAAATACTTATATTAAAACATATACTTATATATTCCTTATTTAAGTATATACTCACTTAGGTATACTTAGTATAATATAAGTATAATATAAGTATAATATAATAATTTTATTTATATAAATTATTATATATGAATTATAAGATATCTTTATAACAATATAAGGTTAAAATAAAAATATTAATATAAAACAATAAATAAAAATAACAGGTACAAATATTAAATCGAGGTACCCATTCAATGATAACTCTCAACAACTTTCCCTCCATTTTTGTGCCTTTAGTAGGCTTAGTATTTCCGGCAATTGCAATGGTTTCTTTATCTCTTCATGTTCAAAAAAACAAGATTTTTTAGATACTATAGGGACAAATCTTATCCATTTTTTTTTTTCAAAACTGACTTGGATCATAACACCCATATCTATTTAGTAGAATATGGTATAACATGTTGCTTCTTTCGAGCATAAGCTCTTATGTATGTGTAAACATGATATATGGGTAAATTAATTTTTCAAATGGATCGGCATCGGGGATAATTTCGGAAACGTAAAGTCAATATATCTATATATATGTGGATATCTATAGGAAATCGTATGAAAGAGATGTTATTATTTTAGTTTGGATCTAAGCAATTCGATGAATTATTCTTAAAGGTTCACATCGTAGTAGTGCTGGTTGATGAAAGTTACTTCGGAAACAAAAAAAGTAAAATCCAATTTCTTTTTGTTATTTTTCCAATTCCAATAAAATGCAACTAGGTCTAGTGAGAATATGAGTTGGCGATCAGAACGTATATGGATAGAACTTATAGCGGGATCTCGAAAAATAAGTAATTTCGGCTGGGCCCTTATTCTTTTTTTAGGTTCATTAGGGTTTGTATTGGTTGGAACCTCCAGTTATTTTGGTAGGGATTTTATATCTTTATTTCCTTCTCAGCAAATCCATTTTTTTCCGCAAGGGATCGTGATGTCTTTTTATGGGATCGCGGGTCTTTTTATTAGTTCCTACTTGTGGTGCACAATTTCGTGGAATGTGGGTAGTGGTTATGATCGATTCGATATAAAAGAGGGCATAGTGTGTATTTTTCGTTGGGGATTCCCTGGAAAAAACCGTCGCATATTCCTCCGATTCCTTATGAAAGACATTCAGTCCATCAGAATAGAAAATAAAGAGGGTCTTTTTGCTCGTCGGGTCCTTTATATGGAAATCAGAGGCCAGGGGGCCATTCCCTTGACGCGTACTGATGAGAATTTGACTCCACGAGAAATTGAGCAAAAAGCTGCTGAATTGGCCTATTTCTTGCGCGTACCAATTGAAGTATTTTGAAAAAATAAACTGAAGAATTAATACTTTGCAAGAGGGAAAAAACTCAAGAATCCTCTTTTTTTTCTATACCATAAGTTAACGGAAGTTTCTTCCGAACGCTTATTCGAGCCAAAGTAAACGTATACGAAACAACCCTAAAACGAAAATGTTTGTGTCCATAATTTTTTTTTTTCGAAATATTTGATATTTTTTTTAATAGAACAGGAGTTCTTTCGTCTCGAAATCCGACTAATATTAATTTGAAGTGGGCTCTTTCTTATTCTATTTCTGTATTCTTTCTAGATTCAAGGACTAACCACTATACTGCATCACAAATAAAAACTCCGAAATAGATTAATGGGCTAGATGACTTGGAATATAACTTATGCTTGATAGAAATATTAGTATCATATAGAGTCGACGCATGGGGTGAGTTCATTAAAACTTCAAAAATTCACAGACGAAAAAATGGCAAAAAAGAAAGTATTAATTTCCCTTCTATATCTTGCATCTATAGTCTTTTTGCCTTGGTGGATCTCTCTCTCATTTAAAAAAAGTCTGGAATCTTGGATTACTAATTGGTGGAATATTAGGCAATCCGAAATTTTTTTGAATGATATTCAAGAAAAGAGTATTCTAAAAAAATTCATAGACTTAGAGGAACTCCTTCGTTTGGAGGAAATGATAAAGGAATACCCGGAAACGCATTTACAAAAGCTTCGCGTTGAAATCTACAAAGAAACTATCCAATTGATCAAGATGCACAATGAGGATCGTATCCATACAATTTTACACTTCTCGACAAATATAATCTGTTTCGTTATTCTAAGTGGTTATTCTATTTTAGGTAATGAAGAACTTGTTATTCTTAACTCTTGGGTTCAAGAATTCCTATATAACTTAAGCGACACAATAAAAGCTTTTTCTATTCTTTTATTAACTGATTTATGTATAGGATTCCATTCGCCCCACGGTTGGGAATTAATGATTGGCTCTGTCTACAAAGATTTTGGATTTGCTCATAATGATCAAATTATATCCGGTCTTGTTTCTACTTTTCCAGTCATTTTAGATACAATTTTTAAATATTGGATCTTTCGTTATTTAAATCGTGTATCTCCTTCACTTGTAGTGATTTATCATTCAATGAACGACTGAAAAATGATCGACCGACCTAATTAGAATATTTTGTACTTTGTACATAAGCAAAACATTCAAAATTGTACTTAATCTTTCTACCCAGCCAAGCGATTTCTCCAATATTTCAGAAAAATTATTTCATTAAATAGCAAAATTATAGATAGGGAACTCTACTAGCGACCTACCTAATTTTATTGTAGAAAATTTCGGGATCAATGATTGGACCATGCAAACTAAAAAAACCTTTTCGTCGATAAAGAAAGAGATTACTCGATCCATTTCCGTATCGCTCATGATAATGATATATATAATAACTCAGGCACCCATTTCAAATGCCTATCCCATTTTTGCACAGCAGGGTTATGAAAATCCACGAGAAGCGACTGGCCGTATTGTATGTGCCAATTGCCATTTAGCTAATAAACCCGTGGATATCGAGGTTCCACAAGCGGTACTTCCGGATACTGTATTTGAAGCAGTTGTTCGAATTCCCTATGATCTGCAAGTGAAACAAGTTCTTGCTAATGGTAAAAAAGGAGCTTTGAATGTAGGGGCTGTTCTTATTTTACCCGAGGGGTTTGAACTAGCCCCCCCCGATCGTATTTCGCCTGAGATTAAAGAAAAGATAGGAAATCTGGCTTTTCAAAGTTACCGCCCTACTAAAAAAAATATTCTTGTGATAGGTCCTGTTCCTGGTCAGAAATATAGTGAAATCACCTTTCCTATTCTTTCCCCGGACCCCGCTACTAAGAAAGATGTTCACTTCTTAAAATATCCCATATATGTAGGCGGGAACAGAGGAAGGGGTCAGATTTATCCCGACGGGAGCAAGAGTAACAATAATGTTTATAATGCTACAGCAACAGGTATAGTAAGCAAAATCATACGAAAAGAGAAAGGGGGGTACGAAATAACCATAGTGGAGGCATCGGATGGGCGTCAAGTGGTTGATATTATCCCTCCAGGGCCGGAACTTCTTGTTTCCGAGGGCGAATCCATCAAACTTGATCAACCATTAACGAGTAATCCTAATGTGGGCGGATTTGGTCAGGGGGATGCGGAAGTAGTACTTCAAGATCCATTACGTGTCCAAGGCCTTTTGCTCTTCTTGGCATCTGTTATTTTGGCACAAATCTTTTTAGTTCTTAAAAAGAAACAGTTTGAGAAGGTTCAATTATCCGAAATGAATTTCTAGATCCGTGGATTTTTCAACATCAAGCTCTAAAAAGAAACAAACTCTTGTTAAAAGAAACAAACTCTTGTTGGCAATTATATTATGTAATTGTGTATGATCAAAAAAATTTTGTTTGTTTCTTTCTTTTCTACCGGATTTCGGGAATTACTTATACCGGTCATGATATGTATATTGTGAAGAAGACTATTTTATTTTACTTATCTCTTCTTTGTTTTTTCAATCCAAATCGAAGTGATATAGAATGAATCAGTAGTTTTCTATTCGAATAGAATCAAAACAAAAGATAAATAAGCGGAAAATATAAACCAAAGTATAAATGAAAGGAACAAAGGGTTTGATTTTAGGGGGGGGGTTGTTCGTCTCCTAGTCCTTGACACAAGAAAAGGGATTTTCCCCAACCCCTTCTTGTGTCGAATTAATAATGATTCTTGATCCTGTTCGTCAAAAATGACTATTCGTAGTTTCCATTTTTTCTCGGTTTATCATGTTAAGTAGTGGACAAACAAAAATATAGGTAAATTTATTGAACAAATACAAATAGAACTTCTTCAAGTTCAATAAACTTCTAAAATAGAAAAAAAGGAAATTTTTATTAGATTAAATAGAGTAAGGTTCTATTTTATTAGTATAGAAAGGGTTTGCATGATACCTAATCGATATAAATCTATATATAGAACTATATA